TCTAGTTACGATTGGAAATACACTTTTATTTTGTATCTTCATCCATAGATCCTTTACTCATACTCATTCAATTGGAAGATTTGATCCAATTGAAATAAAAAAAAATTATGCTTCGCGATTCCATAATCCCATTTTGTATTCAATTTCGAATTGACCCTTGGATATAAATCGTGAGAATGTATAGTCTTCCTCAAATATGCTATTGAGGGAAAAAGGATTCAACCTTTTCAATTTAAGAAATAAAGTTTTTTGATCTTGATCGGAATATGAAAAAACCGAAGGATCCCTTAACTATTTAAGTTATTAATCAAACGAATCGCACTTTTACCACTAAACTATACCCGCTACATATCTCCATTATTATATATGAATGAACCTTTTGTCGAACAAAGGAATGAGCAAAGGAATTAGATACAATTAAGATAGCATCAGACTCATGAAAATTCTAGTGTTGGCACTTCGTCCCGCTGGAGGTACTTGAAAAAAAAAATAGGCGAAGAATAGAAAGCAGCTTATTTAAATAAAACTTGACTTGATCATACTTGATCCTAATTCATAATATAATGAAATAGAATTTATATATATATATACAATATATAATCAAATTTAATATATATATATAATTAAATATTTAAATATAATTATATATAATTTATAATTAATATAATAAAATGAAAAGTCATCTTTTTCATTTGCTAGAAGTCATTACTGACATTCCGAATCTAGGGATTTATTAAAGATGGACCATAAAAATGATGAATTCCGCATTTCGTTTTTCGTTTTCAACTTCCCCTTCAACTGCCAGATCCTATGAATTTGGGGATCAATCGGATCAATTGGATTTCAAATGTTCAAATAAAATAAAGCTTGTCCCTTGAACAAGTAAATGAGTTATGTTATATATGTTATAACATATGTGTGTTTCATTTTTGATATTGTTTAATATTATTTGATATTGTTTAATATTAATTGTTATATGTATGTGTTCTTTTCCGGTTAGTAATTAAGTAAATTGAGAAAAAAATACTTATATTTATATACTTAATAAGAATGATAAGAATGTGAAAAATATTCTTTCATATTCATATTCTTATTCTTCATATTCTTATTCTATAGTATTCTTATTATTAGTATAGTATTAATAATACTAATCACTAAGAAATGGCACTTCTATCATAGGACTGGGGATAGACATTTTCTTTGTTGCTTCAATAACAACCAAGAATTTTTGATTTGATATCAAATCATACATAATTAAATTGTTTGATCTATGAAATGATTTATCAGAACAAAAAAAGAAATAATGTAATGGCCCGGCCAGTACTTAACCAGGCCGGGGGAATGAACCTTTCTTACAAAATTAAAGAAATGAAGTAAGGGATTCTGTCTATATCTATTCTATCGGGGATAAGATCTCTGTTTCGAATCATTATCTAAATTGAATTACTGATCAAATTCGTAGATATCTTATCCATTTTTATATAGAATTTCAAATTTGTTTTGAATATATTTGAATAATATATTATTTCTATTATTTTTATATTATTATCGTTACTTTATCCTATCTTATAATAAATTATTACTAATAAATAATGAAAAAAAGAAAACGAAGTTTTTTTTGTTTCAATCTTTTTACTTCACATCATATAAAAAAAATGCAATTTTGAATTGGGAGAGATGGCTGAGTGGACTAAAGCGGCAGATTGCTAATCCGTTGTACGAGTTATTTGTACCGAGGGTTCGAATCCCTCTCTCTCCGTTCCCTCTGATCACTTCAGACTTTCAAATTGGAAAAAATGGGATCCTTTTTTTTTTTTTCATCATAGGTAAATGTTAAATGTATGGAATAAAAAAAAAAAATAAAGAAAACTCAACATTTTTTATTCCTCACGTCCAGGATTACGGCCCGGATCGTTAGATAAGAATCCGAAGATGAAGAGAGAAACAAAAAATATCACTACTGTGTAAACGAAGAGTTTGAGAGTAAGCATTACACAATCTCCAAGATTATTTTTTTGGGAAAAAGGAAATAGATTGCCTATTTTTTATCACATACGTTATTTTGGCATAACACCCCCAAAATGAAGTCCTTTCTTGAATCTTGAAAAAAAAGTAATTTTCAACAAATTTCTTTCTACTTTGTAATAAGGTAATAAGAAAAGAAAGGTTAAGAAAAGAAAGGTTCTGATTCCTTCATTACCAAAAATGTTTGGCCATATCCGTTATTGGGTATTGTGGGTTCTTCGAAAGTCCTTGTTTACTGGAATGTAAGAACGAGGAAATAAGTTGATCCAAATTTCTCACCGCGGTCATTCAATTCAATATACAAGAATTTCTATTTTTGAATCGAGGGTTCATAATATAAAACTTATCTGATCTTATCAATTTTTATTTTAGAATTTATTTTTTCGAATAAATCATGAATTATGCAGAGTATTCAAAATTTTATCGAAAACTTACAGCAGCTTGCCAAACAAAAGCTAATAGAAAAAATAGTAGAGGTATGACAGGCATAAAATCTACGATTGGATTGAAAAAGGCATAAGCCTCCGGCAATTTAGCGAAGAAAAAACTACTCGAATAAAGGGTGGAATTAAGACAGATACAGATTAAACTAAAGATATTAAGCATAACAAACATTTCATTCTTGTAGATTAGAAAATTGGATTTTGGTTGAGTTCTTTTTATGAAGGAAAAATAAAAAGGCGGGTCAAAAAATCCTTCTTTTTCTTCGAACTCTCCCAAATCAAAAATCTTTCCTTTCATTCTCAAATGAGAATACAAGGAATTATAGTTTCGTACAATATCTTAATTGAATTTTATGTAATGATCAATAATTTGATCAATAATTTTTTGTGATTCTATATTTACATGTGTTGAATCCTAGCAACAATGTATTCCATATGTATTTGGGCTGGGATTGACGAATGACCAATACCAATATTAGTCTTTATTAGTGTCGAATATAAATCTAAATGGGGCGTGGCCAAGCGGTAAGGCAACGGGTTTTGGTCCCGCTATTCGGAGGTTCGAATCCTTCCGTCCCAGATCGTCTCCATCAGAAACGAAAGATTCTTCTCTTTAACAATTTTCTGTTTAATCTTGCTTGGATATTGGATATATATAATGTGTGACCCAACCCCTTCTTTGTTCTGAATTCAATGTACGGGTAGAAATCAAAATATTTCTTTGAATTTTGAATTCAAAAAAGAATTGGAGGTGGATCATTCCCATTCAGAGTATGCTCATACTCATATTCATATTGAAGTTAGTTACTTAGGGAAACCTTGTGTTCCATACTCGTGAAATGGGAATTCGCACATGGTGCATTCTTAATTGAAATAGAAAAAAAAACCTTTTTTTTTTTCTATTCCATTCCCCAAGGAAAGCCTAAAGAAAATAAATGGTGTATCCCAATTCCACACTTTATGTGGAGACTAAAGATTCCGTAGTTTTTTGTATTAATTGCATTTCATCGTTCGTCTAAAAACTTCTAAGGAAAAAATAGGAAAAATAAATTGATCTGGATCCCATTTTCTTTTTTTGTATTTTAGCTTATTCAATTGAATAATTGGAAATCAATATAATGTAATGATTGGATGGATGAAAATTTATATATTCCATTTTTACGGAATTGGAGGAAAGATTCTTGAATCTGAAGTAAAACAAAATAGGTCTGTATGCTGTATAATAGATATTATGTATTATTATTGTATTGTTCTATTTCAGTAACAGCAGCCCCTTCTCTTGGTTAAGTCAAAAGGATCTGTGATCCTTTAAATATCCATGATTACTCCCAGTAACAATTGTTCGTTGTATATGATGGATATGAAAAGATTAGATTCCTCTTATTCTTGATTCTGATTTTCTCTTTCAGATGAAAGAAAGAATTTTGAATCTTCATTTTTGTGAACCCTTGGTACTTGAATAAGTGTGAAAAATCTATATTATAGAGAGACTTCCGACCTTTTCGAGTCATCGGAATAGCTTATAATTTGGTTACTAACTTATTTTGTTCCGGAATTGAAAATCTATTCTATTATTCTATTAAGTAAAGGCCTTTACTTTTTCATTTATGTATTCGAAAAAAAAGGGGGGGATGATCCTTTTTATGATTCATCATCCCGAACAATCTGTTGAAGATGTAAATAAGACTTAAGTAAATGCGTTTATTCGTCTTTTTTAGAAATCTGTTTCATTTGAGCCAATGACTATTCATGATTCCATATTGAATCAATTCCATACCGGTTCGAAATTTAATCAGAGGAATGTTATGGTAAAACTTCGTTTGAAACGATGTGGTAGAAAGCAACGTGCGACTTGAAGGACATGATTCGTTGTGGATTCTTACATCCACCATTTTCTATAGGAATGAAGATGCTCTTGAATCGACATAGTTTGTTCTGTTCTTGCTAGGAACCTAATTTGTGTTGGGTTGGTAAATAGGAATAGTACATAATGGAGCTCGAACAAAAAGTATTGATTCATTTCTCGGGGGGAAGAATCTAGGGTTAGTAACAATTAATAAGTTAGACCAACTTTGTAAATATATCCTCAATATCGAAATCGAAGGGTTAAAATTCGAACAAGTTTGAAATCAAATAAAAAAGTCAAATTTGTCGAAATTGGTAAAACTTTTTCGATTAAAATGAAAAGTGTATTATAATAAATCTTTCGTATTATTCATAGAAAGAAATAACAAAAAACAAAAGGTATGTTGCTGCCATTTTGAAAAGGAATAAGGATCACCGAAGTAATGTCTAAACCTAATGATTTTACAAAGTAAAGAGAAAGGATTCCGGAACAAGGAAACACTATTTTCAATTGTCTCAATAATTTAATTTTATTATAATGAAGAAAAGAAGAAAAATAGATTCGAGACGAGACAAACAAAAGAGGTTAGAGACGACTCAAGAAATGTCTAAAGAGTTACCTTCGCACTTTTTCAGAATTGCCCAACTTGAGTTATGAGTACGAATGATATTTCTTTTTTTCTGTATCTGTAAGTAAGAACAAAAAACGACTCAAATTATAACTCAAATTATAGTCGACTTCATGATTTTATGGATCTATTTGCCATTATATACAGAATATACAGAAATATTAGAATCATTTTTTCTCGAGCCGTATGAGGAGAAAGCCTCCTATACGTTTCTAGGGGGGGTATTATTTATCTACATCTATCCCAATGAGCGATCTATCGAATCGTTGCAATTGATGTTCGATCCCGAAGAGAAGGAAGAGATCTTCAAAAAGTGGGTTTTTACGATCCGATACAGAATCAAACTTATTTAAATGTTCCTGCCATTCGTTATTTCCTTGAAAAAGGTGCTCAACCTACAGGAACTGTTCATGATATTTTAAGGAAGGCAGAATTATTTAAAGTTAAAGAAAGACCTTCATAAAGAAAAAAAAAACAAAATTTCTTTTAATAAATAAAAAAGAAAAGGTAACTAGTATCTATTTTGGGCAATTAGTTACTCAAAATTTGCTCTTTTCTTGTTGTATTCATACTTTTTCTCTACTTTTTCCTTATTTTTTTTTCATCTAAATTTCTTATTTATGTTGTGCCAATCCAACACGAATTCTTATTTGATTTACTTAGATACTTAAATACAATACTTAATTAATTATTAATTAAATTGAATTTGTTTTCCATTCATATTGACAATGTTGTATCGAACAAATATAATTCGATCGTAGATAAGCGGATCTGTTTATTCCGACCCCTAATTTGGTTTTCCTTTACTTCAGTCAAATGATGGGTTTGCCGAATTTACTGTTATACATATGCAAGATGTATTTTCTTAACGAAAATCAAAAATTTTGAGAAAATGGGCGGTCTGTAAATTTTGATATTTCTATTTGGAATCCGTTGTTTTTTATTTTGGAATCCGATCCATTCATTTTGCTATTTTGGTGTTTAGAATTGATCATAAAATCTTTCCTCTATTTCTTGTTAGTTCAATGTTTTGACGTAGTTGTACAGTGCAATTCCATTTATTTTTTTATTTCGATCGTATCTACAAATCATATTTATCTGGGTTGCTAACTCAACGGTAGAGTACTCGGCTTTTAAGTGCGACTATGATCTTTTACACATTTGGATGAAGCAATGAATTCGTCCAGACTATTGGTAGAGTCTATAAAACCGCGACTGATCCTGAAAGGTAATGGATGGAAAAAACAGCATGTCGTAATAATAAGAAGAAAATGGAATTTCTTAATTTCTTATTAGATTCCTATTTTTTTTAGTAGAATTCTGAGTCAATCCTTACCAGATCATTCCAAAATTTTGTTTTTATTTTAGGAGTAGGAGGAAGACAAAAAAAATTCACATTGACAGTTGGGTTTAGTGAATAAATGGATAGAGTCCTACGGCTCCAATTCTGGTAAAAAAAAGCAACGAGCTTCTATTCTTTATTTGAATAATTACCCCATCTAATTAGACGTTAAAAAAAATTAGTGCCTGATGCGGGAAAAGGTTCTCCTGTGAGTGGTCCTTTGATTCTTTTTTTTTATTTTTTTTTTAATCCTAACTATTCTCTATTATAGATTGGAAACGAATGTGTAGAAGAAACAGTATACTGACAAAAAGAATTTGTTCCAAAGTCAAAAGAGCGATCGGGTTGCAAAAATAAAAGATTTTTGAACCTCTAATAATTATAACGAGGATAAACCCATTAGATAGAAGGGGAGAGGAAAAAGATCTGTTGATTGGACTTTCTGTTTCCGGGGTATATATATTTTTTTGTACATAATACATACCTTGTTCTGACCATATTGCACTATGTATAATTTGATAACCCAAGAAATGCCTACTGTTTTTGTTTCAAGTAGAAAAAATGTAAGTCAATGGAAGAATTACAAGGATATTTAGAAAAGGATAGATCTCGGCAACAACACTTCCTATATCCGCTACTCTTTCAGGAATATATTTATGCACTTGCTCATAATCATGGGTTAAATGGTTCGGTTTTTTACGAACCTGTGGAAGTTTTGGGTTATGACAATAAATCTAGTTTAGTACTTGTAAAACGTTTAATTACTCGAATCTATCAACAGAATTTTTTGATTTCTTTGGTTAATGATTCTAATCAAAATCGATTCGTTGGATACAACCACAATAATTTTTTTTTTTCTCATTTTCATTCTCAAATGATATCAGAAAGTTTTGCAATTATTGTAGAAATTCCATTCTCGTTGCGATTAGTATCTTATTTCGAAGAAAAAGAAATACCAAAATATCATAATTTACGATCAATTCATTCAATTTTTCCCTTTTTAGAGGACAAATTATCACATTTAAATTATGTCTCAGATATACTAATACCTCATCCCATACATATGGAAATCTTGGTTCAAATTCTTCAATGCTGGATTCAAGATGTTCCTTTTTTACATTTATTGCGGTTCTTTCTTCACGAATATCATAATTTGAATAGTCTTCTCATTACTCAGAATAAATCTATTTACGTTTTTTCAAAAGAAAATAAAAGA